TTGGATTCGATCTATTTCTGTAGATTCGATATCGTATAAATACTTTCTATACTTTATTTGATTTTAGTATATCCGAAAAATTGACATTTTTGATAAGTTCATTGAATAAGTTCTATTTTTTTTGTTTGTCCAACACTTTATTATTATTAATTATTTATTATTATTGGATATTATGGGGATTGTCTGTAATAAATTGAAAAAGAGTTCTGATACATCTGGAAAACCGAAACCCAGACTAGGGGTTTTTGACGAACAGAATCAAAAATCATTGCTCTTTCAACACAAGAAAGGGGAGTGTAGAAAATCCCTTTTCTTGTGTTGCAGACTAGGCAAACAAATAATACCTTCTCCACATTTCTAGTTCGTTCTATTACCCACTTACTTGTGCTAATATCTATCCCAATTTACGTCTATTTGAAATAGAAAAAATAGATCCATTTTCCGCCAGCAACAGTAAGAAATTTAATTTGAATAAAAAAGTCTTCTTTAGAATCTACCTATCAAGTAAAGAAAAGTTTTTCCGAATTGCGTTTTTTTGATCATACATAATTGACAACAATAATTTGATTCTTTTTACGAGCCTGATATCGAGAAATTCGATAGTCTAAAAATTCATTTCAGCCAATTGAACCTTTTCGAACTGTTTCTTTTTAAGAACCAAAAAGATTTGTGCTAAAATAACAGATGCAAAGAAGAACAAAAGGCCTTGGACACGTAATGGATCTTGAAGTACTATTTCTGCATCTCCCTGACCAAATCCACCCACATTGGGATTACTCGTTAATGGTTGATCAAATTTGATGGATTCACCCTCTGAAACAAGAAGTTCTGGTCCTGGAGGGATAATATCAACTACTTGACGTCCATCGGATGGGTCTGTTATGGTTATTTCATATCCCCCCTTTTCTTTTCGTAAGATTTTACTTATTATACCCGCTCCTGTAGCATTCGAAACTGTATTGTTACTTTTGTTTCCGTCGGGATAAATCTGACCCCTTCCTCGATTCCCACCTACATATATAGGATATTTTAGGAAGTGAACATCTTTCTTAGTCGCGGGATCGGGGGAAAGAATAGGAAAGGTGATTTCACTATATTTCTGACCGGGGACAGGCCCTATCACAAGAATATTATTTTTATTAGGACGATAGCTCTGAAAAGACAAATTGCCTATCTTTTCTTTCATCTCGGGAGAAATACGATCGGAAGGAGCTAATTCAAACCCCTCCGGTAAAATAAGAACAGCCCCCACATTCAAACCCCCCCTTTTACCATTAGCAAGAACTTGTTTCACTTGCTTATCATACGGAATTCGCACAACTGCTTCAAATACAGTATTAGGAAGGACTGCTTGTGGAACCTCAATATCCACGGGCTTATTAGCTAAATGACAGTTGGCACATACAATACGCCCAGTCGCTTCTCGTGGATTTTCATAACTCTGCTGCGCAAAAATGGGATATGCGCTTGAAGTGGATATCCTAGTTATGATATATATAATGAGTGATACGGAAATAGATCGAGTAATCTGTTCCTTTATCCAAGAAAAAATATTTTTAGTTTGCATGGTCTAATCATTGATCCGAAAAATTTATACAATAAATTGGGTAGGTCACTAGTATAGTTCCCTATCCACGATTCTGCCTATTTACTGGAATAGTTTTACTGGAATACTATGGGATGAAATCCCCCGAGCGTTTTTAATGCTTATGTATAACTACAAAGTAAGAACCATTCTAATTCATTAAATGAATATCGGGGGGTCGTTTATCAATCGTTCATTGAATGATAAATAACTACAAGTGACGGAGATATACGATTTAAATAACGGAAAATCCAATATTTCAAAATAGTATCCAGAATAACTGGAAAAGTGGAAACAAGACCAGATATAATTTGATCGTTATGAACAAATCCAAAATCTTTGTAAACAGAAACAATCATTAGTTCCCAACCGTGAGGTGAATGAAATCCGATACATAAATCGGTTAATAAAAGAATCGAAAAAGCTTTTACCGTATCACTTAAGTTATATAGGAATTCCTGAGCCCACGAGTTAAGAATAGCAAGTTCTTCACTACCTAAAAGAGAATAACCGCTTAGAATACCAAAAGAGATTATATTTGTCGAGAAGTGCAAAATCGTATGGATACGATCCTCGTTGTATATCTTGATTAATTGGATCGTTTCTTTGTGGATTCCTATACGAAGCTTTTGTAGATATGTCTCTGAGTATTCCTTGATCATTTGGTCCAAGAAGAAGATTTCCTCTAATTCTATGAATTTGTCTAGAATACTTTTTTCCTGGAGATCATTTAAAAAAATATCGGATTGACCAGTATTCGACCAACCAGCAACCCAATATTTAAATGAGAGATAAATCCACCAGGGCAAAAAGACTATAGATGCAAGATACAAAAGAGGAGTGAATGCTTTCTTTTTTGCCATTTTTCACCTGTGAATTTTTAATTAACCCACTTCATTTGTCGACTCTATATGATCGAATATTTCTTTCAAGTAGAAGTTCTAGATAAGGTATCAAACCTACGAATCTTTTTTATTTGTACTCTTGTTTGAACCTAGAAAGAATACAGAAATAAACTAAGACTCCGCTAGTTCGAATTTCGAGTGAAGAAATAATCCAAAATAGTGTTTACAGATATTTTGGAACCCCTTTTCTATCAAAAAAATATCCAATATTTCAAAAAGATTCCAACAATTCGCCCTAGTCAAGAATAGAATAATTGAGAGAAAGATAGAAAGTATAATGTGATGATCAAAAAAATGAGCGGCAAGACAGAAAAGGGCCGGTTATCATTATTACGATAACCTTTTGTTGGTTAGTAAAGAACACAAATGAAAGGATAAAAGGGGATCCAAAAAGGAAAAAATTGACAAGATATGATATACCTGCATCTAAACCAACAATAGTAACAACTTAAACAAGAGAAATTTTTTTCTTTCGGTAGTTCAATTTCTTATTTGTTTCAATTGAGGTGCATAGATTTGGAATGCATTTGGATATACATAAAAAAGTTTTGTTTTATGGTGGTTCCGTATGCATTCGACTGAACGTTTTAACGAAACTACTGAGAAAACATTCGTCCTTCGTCCCCTCAAAATCAAAAGACTTCAATAGGTACGCGCAAGAAATAGGCCAATTGCGCAGCTTTTTGTTCAATTTCTCGTGGAGTCAAATTCTCATCAGTACGAGTCAACGGAATAGCTCCCCGTCCTCTGATGTCCATATAAAGGACAGGACGAGCATAAATACCCTCTTTAACTTCTATTCGAACGGATTGAATATCCTTTATAAGGAATCGGAGGAATATGCGACGATTCTTTCCAGGAAATCCCCAACGAAAAATACACACTATTCCCTCCTTTCTATCGAATCGATCATACCCACTCCCTACATTCCAAGAAATTGTGCACCACAAATAGGAACTAATAAATAGACCCGCGATCCCGTAGAAAGACATCACAATTGCTTGTGGAAAAAAAATGATTGGCTGATACGGAAAAAAAGATATCACACTTCTACCAAGATAACTGGAAGTTGCAGCCAATAAGAATCCTAATGAACCTAAAAAAACGATAAGGGCCCAGCAAAAATTACTTAGTTTTCGAGACCCCGTTCTAAGTTCTATCCATATATGTTCTGATCGCGAACTCATACTTGATCCGATTGTATTTTATTGGAATTGAGAGAATACCCTTTCCTTTTTTATTTCCAAAGGAACTCTCATCAACTAGTACTAGTTTGATGTGAACTAGCACTAGTTTGACGTGAAGCTTTAGGAATTATTCATCAAATTGGTTCGATCTAAAATAATAACATTCACTTCATAGGATCCCAATATACAATATACATATGGATCTACCAACTTTCTATTTTAGGTATCCAAAAATCCCGATCTATCTGAAACTGGTTAGGATTCATTTATCCATAGATCGTTTTCATTTTCTGCAGGTTTTTTCTTTTCTGTTCGGCGGAAATCACACATTATACTATATTGCACAAACAAAACATCTGTGTTATGCTACAGTTTCAAAAAAAAAAAACAGCCGAGGTTGTATTCTCTCGGATCTAAACAATCTTATTTTTTTGAATATGAAGAAATAAAGAAGCCATTGCAATTGCCGGAAATACTAAGCCTACTAAAGGCACAAGAATAGGGGGAAGGTTGAAAGTTGTCATAAAATGGTACCTCGATTTACTATATTGTACCTGTTATTATTTTTTTAATATTTTTTATTTATTTATTTTATTAATATTAATTATAATTAATTATTAGAATTCATTATAATTCCGAATTGTGATTATTAGGAATTCGTAGTTATTATTAATTAATTAATTAATATTAATAATTAATTCAAAATGTAAAACTAAATAAATGGACTTATTTACCTTTCTATATGAAAGAGTATGATAATCAATCTTAATTGGTTTTCTGTATTTCTTTGTGTTTTGTTCTTGTCTTCTAATTAATTACTAATTTAATTAATAATTAAAGTTAAAGGGTTTTTACAAATTATCGAAAGATTCGTTAGAATGCGCCACAAGCGGGATTCTTAGTAACAATGGGATTTTCGGGAGATTGAGAAAGAGACAAAATTCTCTATCTATCTTTTCTCTATTTGATTGGAATTTCCTTATATACGTAAGACCAAAGTCGTCTTGTTTGCCCAATTTCCCAAAAGGAAGAACTCACACTTTTATCTTATTGTTGTTGTTATCTGATTGTTATTGATAGAGACTTCTTAATTTAGTAATCAGTAATCTAGGTAAAAAGGGAAGTATCCGCAACTTTCTACTCGATGGAATTAGGAAAGAAGGCGTGCAGTTTCAATAACTCACCCAGAACGCTTTTTAAAAGATTACGTGGTACGATTAGATCAAATAAGCCCTTCTGGAATAAATATTCAGATACTTGTGAACCCTCGGGCACTGTTTTACTCAATGTTTGTTCAATTACTCTTTTACCCGCAAATGCAAT